TTGTATTCTGAAAGAGTTCGAAAAAAAAAAAAAGATTATTTTTTTCCTTAATTTTACAAAAAGCAACTTTGGGATTGCTGAAACACAGACAAACCAAATAATATTAATAATAAATATATATAAAGCAACGGAACCATCATAGTATTTTTGAACTCCTACGAAAGGAAGGGTGGTAATTTGATCATTTACCGATCTGGGTTTGACAGATCCTATTTTTTTCTTTGATGGAAGGTAAAGGTCAATTTTATTATAGAGCCGTATGCAATGCATAAAAGATGCCCGTACGGTTGTGGTTGTTCAATTCTATCTTTTTTTTTTTCTTTTTATTCTTTTCTATTCATCATGCAAAATAGAGGAACCCCTCTTTTGTTATACCATCAGGGTAATGATTCATCAACCTGCTAGTTCTTTTTATGAGGCACAAACGGGAGAATTTATCCTGGAAGCGGAAGAGCTGCTAAAACTGCGTGAAACCCTCACAAGGGTTTATGTACAAAGAACGGACAAACCCTTATGGGTTGTCTCGGAAGACATGGAAAGAGATGTTTTTATGTCAGCAACAGAAGCCCAAGCTTATGGAATTGTTGATGTTGTAGCGGTGGTTGAGTGAAAAGCCCGGATTTTTTTCGCGCAAATTCTCGAGTTCCTATTTTATATTTTTGCTGAATTTACTATTTACTATAAAATTAAATAGAAGTAATTAAAAATTATCAGGTTAGGATCGATCTAAACCAGCCCATTATTTATATGATTCAACATGCCAACTATTAAACAACTTATTAGAAATACAAGACAGCCAATCAGAAATGTCACAAAATCCCCCGCGCTTCGGGGATGCCCTCAGCGTCGAGGAACATGTACTAGGGTGTATGTGCGACTCGTTCAGATCATGAGCTGGGATAAAAGAAAGAAAACCTTTTCTAGTATCAATGATCAGTACCGGGGAATAGGATAGAATAGAAAAAGAAGTCCGTTCAATTCAGTATAAAAAAAATAATCTATCCATTCATTCTATTGTGTATGAAATTTATGGTTTCCATTGGTGCAAATCCAATCACCTCAATTTAAGATGAGAAGCAATTCTCCATTGGTAGCAAATGGTTATCCATTAAGCGGAGAAAATCCTACTTAAAAATAAAAACATAAAACTTAGGCCCCTCTTGCAAGAACGGACTAACAGGGTTAGCTACCCAGCCAACTTTCATAATTAAATACCGTTACTGTGTAAGTAGATCTAATCGTGAAAGACCTATTACTGGATAATTCATGGGTAGAGCCAAAGAATGTGAACTATACAAGTTACCAATAACATTGATTAAATGAAGTAAAGGCTCCGGTGTATAGAGAAAACCTCACCGTTTAAGAAGTAACCATATAAACGAAGGAAGCCACTATTTCTTTATCCATTTATATTTTTTATTTATTATATTTTGATACCTAGTAAAATGAAATTTCTTATTTCGAAGTGAAATGTCTAGAAAAAAGAAAAATAGCGGTCGGGAAGGTTATAGTAGCCAAAGTCATTGGAATTTTTAGTTTATATATTGGAAAAAAGCTTTGTTATTAATAGACTAGGAAAGGGAAAAAGAATAACTGAAAGAAAGGAAATCTATTAGTTATTCGTCAAAGTTTCATTTATTCAATGACCAGAATTAGACGGGGAAATATAGCTCGGAGACGTAGAACAAAAATTCGTTTATTTGCATCAAGCTTTCGAGGGGCTCATTCAAGACTTACTCGAACAATTACTCAACAGAAAATAAGAGCTTTGGTTTCGTCGCATCGGGATAGGGATAAGCAAAAGAGAAATTTTCGCCGTTTGTGGATCACTCGAATAAACGCAGTAATTCGTGAAATAGGGGTATCCTATAGTTATAGTAGATTAATACACGACCTATATAAGAAACAGGTGCTTCTTAATCGTAAAATACTTGCACAAATAGCTATATCAAATAAAAATTGTCTTTATATGATTTCCAATGAGATCATAAAAGAAGTAGATTGGAAAGAATCCACCGGAATAATTTAAACGGAGTTCCCCGGAGAATGAACTCCGGGAGGGTAAAGTCAAAATAAATATGATAAAAAAATAGTAAAACTGAATGAACACACTCAAAAAAAATCTTTATTCTTCCCCGATTCTTTTTTTTCTTACGACACGATAATTCAATCTATATTTTTCATATTTTTCGAACAAAACATCAATCTGCGTTTGAGTTCGGATTTTACTTTTTTTTAGTCAAGTGAAGAAAGAGTAAGCCTATTTATTTCTGGCTCGAAGACCCGCAGTTCTGGTGGTCGACTCGGTTCTTTCAAACTGTTTCTCATTATTAAGAAAAGGTAACAAAGATAAAATACGAGCTTGTTTTATAGCAATAGTAATTAATCGTTGTTGTTTCAAGGTCAATCTATTCACCCGTCTAGATAATATTTTTCCTTGTTCGCTAATAAATCGACTAATTAAACTCATGTTTCTATAATCAATTCGATCCCCCGATTGAATCGGGGGCAAACGCCTACGAAAAGATCGCTTGGATTTAAGAAAAGGCCGCTTGGATTTATCCATGGTTTGTTTAGTTTATTCCTTATCCCGAAAATCCTATTTCGGTCGGATCTAAAATGAATTAGAATAAATAGGATTTGGTTTGTTTATATTTAATTATGTTATATATAGAATATTTAACTATGTTCTATATAGAATGTCATTTTTACCCTTCCTTGGAAGGGTTACATACATGTGCTCGATTCGATCTATTTCTTTATCTCCCCATGAATCATATGTTTGTAACAAAATGGACAGAATTTTCTCAATTCCAATCGATTAGGCGTGTTGTGACGATTCTTTTCAGTAATATATCTGGAAATACCCGTTGATACCTTATTACCACCGTTTCGAACACAACCGGTACATTCCAAAATAACCGTTATTCGGACATCTTTTCCCTTGGCCATGAACCCCCCTTGGATTTTTGATTTACTCAACTCTTCTATTTTCGATCCGAAACGAAGAAGAAGGAAGGAAGGATAAATAGAAGTTATTAACTTGAAATCCAATTATGAAAACTTTCGCTGCAATCAATATACTAAAAAAATTTCTAAACTTTATTTCAAATTCAAATCACAGTATTTCATTTACATTTAAGTACCTTGTTTGTATAAGAGTCTTGTCGTAGATCTAGGCCCCACCCTGTTTATTCTACCCCCATCCCTAGTTAATTTTTGAATTGAATAATTTATTTAATTCAAACTTGAACCCAAGTCTCGAAGCTGTTGAATACACCTTTTCTTTTTTTCTCTTTCCTCCCTCTTATTCTAAAAGGAAAAGGGGAAAAAAGAGAAAAAGGGGGCAAAGGATTCACAAATATTTAATTGTATCTCGAATCTCCGTTATTTGGTACCGTATCAATAACTAGAATCAAAAAAAGGGGAATGTCAATGCATCTGGGAAAAAACGATTAATCTCTATCAATAGACCTGCTAAAGACCCGAACCATAGAGTACTTAATACCGGTGCCACGGAAAGATATGTTTTTAGATCTCGCATTGAAAAATCTCCTTCCTTCTTTTATTGTAATCTAAAATGGTAATACATAAATGATCAGATGCATATGCAGTTAAGAACCTTGTACACGGAATCCCTAATTAAAATTGAAATGTACAACTATCCAGTAAATAAAATTTTTTCTTAAAACATAAAAAAACGTTCCTCTCTTCCCGAGCATTCCCGAAAACTACTCATTTATTTTTACGACAGGTTCCGTTCCATATTTCATACGTATATAAGACTTTTCTTTTACTATTATTATATGTTAAATGGGACCAAAAAGACGAAATGCCCATAGAAATTGTATATATCAATGGAGGAAATAACGATGTGGAAAACAAAACAGGAATTCTATACAATGACACTGTAGACCAATTGGAGGGATGTAGCGCAGCTTGGTAGCGCGTTTGTTTTGGGTACAAAATGTCACAGGTTCAAATCCTGTCATCCCTACCTATTACTTCTAGCAGTAACGAGGGATTAATTAAGATCGATTCCAATATATAATATATTATATAATATATAATCGTTCATTATCATTAAACTGGGGTTAAAAAAAGTGTCTTTACAGTCTTCTCTTTTCTGATAAGAAAGCGCTCTTAGTTCAGTTCGGTAGAACGCGGGTCTCCAAAACCCGATGTCGTAGGTTCAAATCCTACAGAGCGTGATTTCGTCCTTATTTTTCTTAGATCAAATTAGACTGAAAGAGCTTCACTAACTTGAACCGCAATCTGAATTTGACCTCCTTTGTATTAAAGAAAGTAGGAGGTCAATCAAAAAAAGCGATAGTAATTAATCAAAGGTCCGATTGATCACCACGCCTATATTGTAAATATGCAGTTACGAATAATCCAGCCAAAGTAACAGGAATTAGACCTAACACGATTCCAAATAGAAAAACTTCAATCATTGCAATTTATTTGAAAGGAGAAAAGGGAGGTAATATCTATACCTAAATATTAATCTGAATTACCATGAATCTCAATGACCAAGAATTTGCAATTTATACGGAATCCTATCGAAAGATTTTTTTTATGAATTGTGCATTTCAAATACTAATTTCAGATAAGTCGTATCTTGCTCAGACCAATAAATAGAGCTGAGGTTACCGTTAAAGCCGCTAGTAGAAAACCAAAATAACTAGTTATAGTAGGCATGAAGGAGCTAAATGAAATATGTTCTTTTTGTACATATATGTTTCTAAAAAAGCACTTACCTAAGTTTCCTTTTTCAAAAAATAGGGGATATTCAAAATTTTTGATTAATCTATCATTATAGACGGTACTAACAAAGATAAAGTGACAGGCGTATAAAAACAAATTGATTCATCATTTACCACATCTACCCATCCCGCGATTCCAATCAACCGATTCATTGAGCAACTCTTGGGGGAAAACTTATATAAACTAATAAAAAGAACTGGGCCGTGTAACTTCACTCAAAAATTAAACCTTTT